TTTTTATTCTTCACGCCCAGGATTACGTCCCGGATCATTAGATAAGAATCCGAAGATGAAGAGAGAAACAAAGAATATTACTACTGTGTAGACGAAGAGTTTAAGAGTAAGCATTGTACAATCTCCAAGATAAGATCATTTTTTTTAAGGAAAAGGAAATAAATCACCCATTTTACGACATATTTTACGACATACACTATACATTATTTTTATATGACGTTCTAAAGATGAAAAAAAAAGATGAAAAAAGGAAGTTTTTTCAATTCATTTTCACGAATTTCTTTCTAATATAATAAGATTCTTTTTTCTTCGTTACCAAAAATTTCTTGCCATATATCATAATATCATATATATAATTATATATTGTATGATTGTATGGGATCTTATAAAGGAAAGGTCAGAATAAAAAAATAAAAAAGCTGATTAAAAATTATTGCCCCTTTATTGAAATTCTATAGAAATTTATAGAAAATAGAAGATACCATAATTTCGCTTTTTGAATCGAGGGTTCTTAATGTCAAACTTTTCTGATATTATGGATTTTTAGAATAAAAATATCCTATTTTTTATCGAATAAAATCGAATAAATTAGGAATATGAATTGAATATTGAATATAGATTTCCTTTTTATCGAAAACTTACAGCAGCTTGCCAAACAAAGGCTAATAGAAAAAAGAATAAAGGTATAACCGGCATAATTTCTACGATTGGATTGAAAAAGGCATAAGCCTCGGGCAATTTGGCGAAGAAAAAACTATTTGAAAAAAGGGTAAAATTAAGACAGATACAGGTGAAACTAAAGATATTAAACATAACAAACATTTTTTTCTTGTTTTTAAAAATGAAATGAGAATAAATTACCAGACTGGATTGAGTTTTTTTAGGGGAAAATGAAAAATAAAAAGGTAGAAAAAAAAAGAAATTCTGCTTTTCTTTAACTTCTACTCAATAAAGAATTCTTCCTTACATTCTCCAATCAAATGAGAATAAAAGAATTCTACTTTGCATACAATATTTTAATTAAATTCTATGTAATGATCAATTCCTTTTTTTGATTCTATATCTATTGTGTTTCATCCTAGCGACAACATGTCCTATATGTATTTTGGATGGTTATTGACGAAGAACAAATATTTCGCTTAATTTTTTTTTTAGATAAAAGGACAAAAGAAAAATGGGGCGTGGCCAAGCGGTAAGGCAACGGGTTTTGGTCCCGTTATTCGGAGGTTCGAATCCTTCCGTCCCAGATAATTTCTGTCAGAAACGAAAAATTCTTCTCTATTGAAATTTCAAATTGAATGAAAAAAAAAAATATACATATTACATATATAGGGTTAAATTAAGTGAAAGACTTTCCGGATAAATATCTATCTATCCATAGATAGATAAATGTAGATTATTATATATCGGTTCAATCAATGGTTATTCATGATTCCATATTGAATCAATTGCATACGGTTTCAAATTCAAATAAAATTATAGGATGTTATGGTAAAACTTCGTTTGAAACGATGTGGTAGAAAGCAACGTGCGACTTGAAGGACATGATTGGTTGTGGATTCTGACATCCACCATTTTCTATGCGAATGAAGATGCTCTTGTCTCGACATAGTTTGTTCTGCTAGAAACCCAATTTCATTTGTCTTGGATTGGTAAATAAAAAGAGCATATGATGGAGCTCGAGCAAAACTTATTTATTCATTTATCGGGAGAATAATCTAGGGTTAGTGACAATCAATAAGTTAGACCTACTTTGTAAATATCTCATCAAAAATATATGATCAATCTAAATATAATTAGAATAAAAATAGATATGTAAATCTATTTCTAAATATATAGACATATAAAGGGATATATTCAAATTTGAACAAGTTTGAATGAAAGAAAAAAAGTAAAAATTTTCTATAACAAAGGAATAAATCTTTCGTATTATTTTTTCCTTTTCCATAGAAAAAAACAAAAGGTATGTTGCTGCCTTTTTGAAAAGGAGTAAGAATCATCGAAGTAATGTCTAAACCCAATGATTTCAGATTTCACAAAGTGAAAAGTAAAGACAACGAATTCCGGAACAAGGAAACACTATTTTAACCTGTCTCAACAATTGGATCAGAATGAGTAAAAAAAAATAGATCCAAAAGGAGACAAAAAAAAGAGGTTAGAGACAGCTCAAAAAATTATAAGGAGTTCCTTTTGAACTCTTTAAAAACTACTTGAGTTAGGAGTACAAATGATATTTCTTTTTTCTGTAAAGAAGCAAAAAGGCTCAAATTATAGTCTAATTCTTTTTCTTTATGAATCTACTTATCTTTTTATTTCTATCTATATAGATAGAAATTAGGAAATTAGAATCATTTTTTCTTGAGCCGTATGAGGAGAAAACCTCCTATACGTTTCTAGGGGGGGCAACTTTTATCTACATCTATCCCAATGAGTCATCTATCGAATCGTTGCAATTGATGTTCGATCTCGAAGAGAAGGAAGAGATCTTCGAAGAGTGGGTTTTTATGATCCGATAAATAATAAAACTTATTCAAATGTTCCTGCTATTTTATATTTCCTTGAAAAGGGCGCTCAACCCACAGGAACTGTTCATGATATTTTAAGGAAGGCAGAATTCTTTAAAGAAAGAATTTCGAGTTGATTTTTACAAAAAAGAAAGGAAAAAGTCATCAATAAAAAAAAAAGGCAGGCTAATTAGTACTTTTCTTTGTGTAATTCTTTATTCAAATTCAAAGTTTTTTCTTGGTCTATTAATACTTATCTTCTTTTTTTCTTGCTTCTTTTTGTGGAACCCCCCCAAAAAAAGGGGGGTAATCTTTCTTGTATTTGTATTGTATCTTTCTTTTTTTTTTCGCTCAAATTTCTTATTTATTCTTTATGTTGTGTTAATCCAACACAAATTTCTATAGAATTCCGTGAAATTTGTTTTCTAAAAAGGAAATTCATATTGACAACGGTGTCTCGAACAAATATAATTTTCTCGTAGAGAAATAGATCTTTTTATCCTCTTATCCTCACTCCCTATTAGTTCTTTTCTTCACTTTAGGAAAATAGAAGGATTTGCTGAATTTATTCTTTTTTTTTAGACAAATCAAAATATAAAAAATGTATTTTATTAGCGAAAATAAAAAAGAAATTGAAAAATTGGTTGGTTTTTCAATTTTCTCATTCTATTTTTAATCTCTTATTTTATAAACCTGATCCGCTTGATATTTTGTTATTTAGATTTGTTGCTAGTTCCATGTTTTGATGCAGTTTTGCAGTAAAATTCCCTTATTTTTTTTTTGATCATATCTACACTTCATCTTTATCCGGGTTGCTAACTCAACGGTAGAGTACTCGGCTTTTAAGTGCGACTATGATCTTTTACACATTTGGATGAAGTAATTCGTCTAGACTTTTTTTAGAGTTTATAAGACCGCGACTGATCCTGAAAGGTAATGAATGGAAAAAAAAGCATGTCGTAAAAAGAATAAAAAAAAATAATAGAATCATAGAAAAAGAAGAAATTGAATACTCATAATGGAACATCATAATTTTTCCTTTTTAGAAAAATTTTGATGTTAAGTAAAGTATTTGATAGGTGGGTCTAGTGAATAAATGGATAGAGCTTTATGGCTCCAATTTGAGTAAGAGAAAAAAGAAACGAGCTTATCTTCTTAATTTGAATGATTACCCAATTAATTTACTAATTAGACGTTAAAAATAGATTAGTACCTGATGTGGGAAAAGGTTTTCTTGTGAATTTTGAGTGGACCTTTGATTCTTTTTTTTTTTTTAATCCTAATTATTTTTTAATATGGATTAAAGACGGATGTGTAAAATAAATAGTATAGTGATAAAAAAAAAGAATTTTTCTTTTTTTTCCAAGGTCAAAAGAGTGATTGGGTTGCAAAAATAAAAGATTTTTACCCGCTTTTCTTCTTTTTCTTAATTTTTTTTATTCTGGTTATATTAACAAAGAAATTTAAAATGGATATAAAGGGAAAGAAAAAAGATCTGTAGATTGGGCTCTCTGTCTCCGGGGTATATATATTCTTTATTTGTTCTTACTTTTCTATAATCTTTTACTTCTTAGATTACCATTACATGATTTACATCACAGTACAGTATATAGTAAAAGAATAAGATATTTTTCTAAAATTTTAATAGTATTTTAGTATAAGATAAAAAATAGACTATATAAAACATAAAATGTACACATGCGCCGTTCTGACCATATTGCACTATGTATCATTTCAGAAAACAATAAGTGCCTCCCTTTTTTGGTTCCAGTAAAAATGTCTGTAAATGACAGAATTACAAAGATATTTAAATTGAAAAAAGAAACATTTCGTCAACAAAACTTCCTATATCCGTTACTCCTTCAGGAGTCTATTTACTCACTTGCTCATGATCATAGCTTCAAGAGTTTTATTTTTTACGAACCTGTGGAAATTTTTGGTTATGACAAGAAATCTAGTTTAGTACTTGTGAAACGTTTAATTAATCGAATGTATCAACAGAAATCTTTGATTTCTTCGGTTAATTATTCTAACGAAAATGAGTTTTGGGGGCATAAGAATTCTTTTTCTTCTCATTTTTATTTTCAAATACTATCAGAAGGTTTTGGAGTCGTTCTGGAAATTCCATTATCCTCACCATTAGTATCCTCCCTTGAAGAAAAAAAAATACCAAAATCTCAGAATTTACGATCTATTCATTCAATATTTCCTTTTTTAGAGGATAAATTCTCACATTTAGATTCTGTATCAGATCTACTAATACCCCATCCCATCCATCTGGAAATCTTGGTTCAAATCCTTCAATGTTGGATCAAAGATGTTCCTTCTTTGCATTTGTTTAGATTTATTTTCCACGAATATCATAATTTGAAGAGTATCATTACTTCAAAGAAATCCATTCATGTTTTTTCAAAAAAAAAGAAAAAATTTTTTTGGTTCCTACATAATTTTTATGTATATGAATGCGAATATATCTTTCTGTTTCTTCGTAAAAAG